ATTTAAGATCCTCTGTTTTCGATTATCTAATAAATCACTTAATGAAAGTAGATTATTTTTCCATTCATTTTAAAACTTCCATAATCCCTTCCCGAACCAAACATGAATCTTTCGATTCATTTGGCTCTCACGCTCAATTACTTAAAAGAGAAATTCTCATACGTTTTTTTGTATTTTTTATGAATATAATGAGCTTATCCTCTCTTCTTTGTTCATATTCCAAAAAGATATGGAAACTTATGCAAGCCGAAAAAAATTCGGAGGACTCTTCTGACAAAATAAAAAAAATATGTAATTGTCAGCAAAGTTGTTTCTTTTTTTTTTCAAAAAATCTTCTGACTTAAGACACAGGTCGTCAGTTAAGCATTGGATAAAAAGGTTAAAATGCCCGTTTTTACAATAAACAGTTCAAATTATTTTATCAATATGAGTATCCTATATCGATACAATATTCATTTTGAAAACATCTCTATAATTAACATAGTGATAGAAAGAGTACCATGCAGTGTCTTGACTTCAAACGGTTTGCTTTAACCATGTTAATAGTCCCACATTATTGGTTGAGAGAGAATCGAAGTAGATTTACCAATAAATCACGAAATGCTATGGTTCTTACAGAGAATTTCTTAATTGATTCAGAAGTAATTCGCGAGATCATGCACCCCTCTCTCCTAGTTCTAAGGAAAACTGAAAACTAAAGGATACAGCTGGTTGGTCCAGCCTATTCTTGAAATAAACAACTCGCACATACTCCCTTTCCAAAAAAGATCAATACACCAAGCACTACACTTAGATTTATTGGATTTGTTGCAAAAATATCGGTATTAAACCCGAAACTCCCAGCAGACGGCCAGGGGCCCAAAGAAAGGAAAGAATCGGTTGCGTTTTTCATATGCTCTCCTCTTATAGATCGACTAAAAAACCGAACAGAGTTATTTTTGTATCACTTCACCTCGCTTTTTATTTACTCTCTTTTTTCTTTTTCTGAAATCGAGTCAAAAAATTTTTGAGTTAGTTCTCAATTCTGAACCGCCCCCTTTATTGGATTATGGGGATACTAAGACTCACTTAAAAAAGTTCCCTTGGTCTACGAACTGAAAGGATGAAAGCGAGTCAGTATGCTAATTCTTCATCGGCCCTTCCCGTAGGTTATTTTCTCAACGAAAAAGTAATCGTAGGGAGGAAATCTTGATAGAATTTGAAAAAGCAAACGACAAGGTCTTATCTTATTTATAAGATAAGATTAAACAAAAGGATTCGCAAATAAAAGTGCTAATGCCACAACCAATCCATAAATTGTTAAAGCTTCCATAAAAGCTAGACTAAGCAATAGAGTGCCTCGTATTTTTCCCTCCGCCTCAGGCTGTCTCGCGATACCCTCTACAGCTTGACCCGCAGCAGTCCCTTGACCAACTCCAGGTCCAATAGAAGCAAGTCCTACGGCCAACCCAGCAGCAATAACGGAAGCGGCAGAAATGAGTGGATTCATGATAAGTTCCTCGTAACAAAAAAAGAAATCGTTAATGATACAATCAATCAATGAATTATAACTTCATTATTCCATCGCCATCGCTAGGATTCATCCATCGAATTGAGAAGTAATTGAAGTACAAGTAATAATATTATTTATTGAATCGTCAGAACTACTTCGATATCTTGAGTTTCCATCCACAGAATTCTTGTGACTCCTATACAACTTTTGTTCTTCCATTTCTTAGTTCGAACTATTATTTGGAATTTTTCTGGATTTCATCCGTTTGTTCATTCAATTCACAGTCACAACGAGACGGAAGGACTTCTATTGTATTGGAATCCCGATCGAAATTACAAATTTCAGTAGTAGGTCAAATGAAACAAATGAAATATAAATATAAGAGATACTAGTCTAATATCACATATACATGTCTTTATTCTATAACGTAAACCAACTATTCATCTTAGATTCAACCGTATTTGAGAATCAAGCGTCGAAACTTCTACAAGGGTTGGCTTAATAGTCATTCAATTATATATACCTAGTTCGACGACCCCCTCTCCTACCCAGCTCATTTTTTTATGAATCCCTTTAATTAAATTATTTTCGTCCTTTCTATAATGGATTCATTTTTTAGACCGAATCATTACCAGATGTATAAATAAAATCATTACATATGCATATTCAAAGAAACATCATTACTTGATTGATCTAAGTTTATGTATGTAATTTTTTTTTTAGATTTTGGTAAATCCTTCAATTAAATAAACTGAACGGGGAAATGATTCCCCGTTCAGTTTATTTAATTGAATCACGCGTCGTAAACATATACCACAAGACTTCTTGGGAATCATTATTATTTAAATTGTTTTTATTTTGAATAAGGAGTTAATAATAATAATGAGATGGGCTAACCAATAGAAAGATAAAGCAAATATTCATTGATAAGAAGTATGATATTAAGTGAAGGAAAATCAATTTTAGGAAAAAGGTCCTTTATATTTATTTTATTTCCTTTTGAATATC